GATGTGGTGTCCAGTCGGATAGGGCGAGGCGAGAAGGGGAACAAGGATCAAAACAGGCATGGTGCTTAGGGCGGCCTCTTTCATTTCCTGACGTTGGGTTCATTCGCGAACGAGACAAGTTTAGCTAGGAGCCTCCTTATTGCCCAGCCCCCTTCTTAGTTGCCGAAGTATAGGCCCGCGTGAGATCAAAGTAACCTGCCGTCCGTTCGCTTTGTTTTGGTCTTGACGTGCTTTGAAAAACATAGAGAGATGATTTGCACTAGAACACTGACGATAGACCCACCGGGAACACATTCACTACTGGGCATTGACATCTTAATGCGTTGCAATCTGGACATTGATCGATCTTTATGCTTCCCAGCAGCTATACAATCCGAATCGGCTAGCTCGCAATAGATCATCACTCCCATGCATACAATAGCTACGAGCTGCTGTAAGCGCTCTTGCGCGAGTACTGTATCACGAGCACACTACCGAGTCCCACGAGTACACTAAGGAGAGAGGAACTACGAGCAGAAATCAGTAGTCACTCTTCGAGTTTTCTAAAGATATAGCGTCTAAAGATAGAGAGATCTAGTCAGTCTATTAAGCGGCCGAGAATCTTATGTCAAAAGGACCAACGAGGATTCAGGAGGAGAAGGGGAAGAAGCGGGGTAGAGGAATTGGTCGACTCATCAGGCTCACCGGTGGAGGATAAGACTAAATTCTCAATTTGACCCATCTGGCTAAGCACCGTCACCTCTCTGTCTCCAGCCATAAAGTTCTATTCTACGATAATCCAAGCAGCAGTTCCACCAACTTGCATCTATTAGTTAAGGGGTTGGGGTACGGGACGCAGAAGCATAGGGAGTGATAGCAGCAATGGATCCTGATCTAGTTTTCTCAAGACCAAGAGCATTCCTACGGGATTTAGATTAAGAAAAACCAATGGTGGAGGCAGTTTATCTTAATCAGCCAAAGACTACTAATTCTTAATTACAAGACAGGCTATACGCCGGAGTGAAAGGAAGGCAAAGATGGGGAGGCTAATATGATGGCACAATCCTGGAAAGCAAACGAATGGAGACAGGCCAATAGGGACAGCGGTAACGGGAGTTCGAGTAAAAGGCTGGCTTGTAGTACGAAGGTAGGAGTAGGAGACGCGGGAAAGGATGGAGTTCTTTCTTTTTAGTAGGAAGGCAAAGTAGCTGAATCAGCTGCAAGCTGGACTGACTAAGTGCAATGCTCGGAAATCTTCAACTGGGCTTGAAAGCGTTCACTAAATGAAAGCTTGCTTGGCATGAAGTACGCATTCAGCTAATGGCATTTAGGTTTGGCATGCTTTGGAATCTAGTGAATAAGTGAGCATGAAGCTTTGGCTGTCATATCTTTCTTCTCTCCCTCTCGAGACAAACAAAGAAAAGAACAAAAAAGGAAGATTGGCTTAGCGTCTTCTACCTTCATTAATATACGCTATTTGACCATCTCTCTTTGTCAAAGCTATCAGACGGAAAGAGAGCAATAAACTCCCCTGCTTTGAACCCTCTATTCATTCAACAGAAGCCAGGGGCTGATTGAACGTAATGGGTTGCTGCATCTCATGCGATTGGAAGAGCACGAGAAGGACAAGCTACTGACTTGAGACTTCCTGTTCTATTGGAAGAGAGATGAGATTCCTTCTTTAATTGAATCGGGGAAGCACTTCCCTTTTCCAGCCTGAGAGTTCTGTACTTTCTGCCTTCAAGCCCAGTTTAAGCTTCCACGCATGTAAGGGCACGGAAGAAGAGCAGCCTTTAGGTAAGGAAGGACAACCACGGGAGAAGGAAAGAAAAGGGGGAATTCCTCCCATTGAGAAAGGGAAAAGCCCGGGAGAAAAGTAGATTTCTAGGAGATAGGAGGAGTCCCGCCCAACAAGAGGCCTGGAGCTGCAAGCAACTCGACTAGAAGGAGTGGAGCGGAGCAGCATCGGGATAGGATGGACTAATAGCTTGAGTTCTCCACTGAGCTTGATTGATTATCCAATAACTGAACTAGGCTTTGGGAAACACATCCAAGGGAATAAGCAACCAAGTCAGAAAGAGGCACGAGCTCTTCCTTGGAAGGCCGGGCCCAGGAAGGGTAGAAGGAGGAGCTAAAGGCCAGAGGGATCAGAGGTCCGTCCCACTATTCAGTCAAAGATCCACGAGCCAATCGATTAGAAAAGAACTTCCCTTGAACTGAAAGCAGGAACTCCCACTCTTCAATCAATCACTTTCCTTTCACTTCCACGCATGCAAGGGCCTGACCGACCTCAGGCAGGAAGAAGGCAGTTCGTAGTCAGCCAGGCAAGGAGCTTAAAGGGATGGGGCAGTCCCAGCACTCGAAGTAAAAGCATTAGATAGAGGAGTGGAAAGAAAGGTCTCCCATTCTATTACTGGGACTTAGAACATTCTCTCTCTTAGGGAAAGCACTCGGTCCAACAGAGAGACAAATAAAGGAAAAGGGGAGCCTGCAACTGGAATGCAGAGAAAGGGGGTTGATC